TAAAGACGCTTTTTCTACTTCTTTTTTTGATCTTGTGTCCGAAACCCATTCTGCCTCTCTGTTATCGAAAGGAGGCCGTATATGTCATTTTTGACAGAAGAATGCAAAAATTGACTAAAATAAAGGTTTTCCGTTCTTCTTCTTGAGGTGAATATATCTCCGCTGCCTTCCGAACTCTGCTTGCTTCAACTCACTTCATTTACAAAGCGCTTTCCCAACGATCCTGCCCCCACACTCCTCAGCAGAATGGAGTTGCCGAGCGGAAGCATCGCCATATATTGGAGACAGCTCGCTCTCTCTTGCTCTCAGCTTCTGTCCCTAGTCAATTTTTGGCTGAAGCTGTTTTGACTGCTGTATATTTTTTGAACCGAATACCTTCCTCTGTCATCTCCGGCCTGTCTCTTTTTGAGAGCAAATTTTCTAGCCCGCCGGACTATGAAGAGCTTCGAGTCTATCGGGAGAGGATGTGGTGGTAACCCCCGCGGCTTCGTCTAGAGCCGGGCGTCCAGCCGTGTAGGAAGACTCACCCTAGCCACTATAGTATAGCGACCCCGCCCACAACTCTAGCTGAGAAGCACCCTCCATCCACTTTCCCTTTTCCGCGTGCCCAAAAGCCCGCCCGCCTGGTTTATGAGCCCCTTTCCTATTCCCTCACCCAATCTCATGAGAAGCAAGCCCAGCGGGCCCTGCCTTAACCTGTCCCCGGGCAGCCAGCCCTCACCAGGCTGCTGGCATTGCTAAATGCTCCGACACGAAGCAAGCTCTCCCGAATACGACAGATGCGGAAGTGGCTAAAAAAGTCGGAGGAAGAAAGTAGTTGGACAACTGTATGCACGAGGCTACATTAGTATTCTGGGAATTGGCAACATTGACAGAAAGGGGGTAGGAATAAACTTTTTTAGGTTTAGCTATACTAAAGTAAGTAGTCGGCCTAACCTTCGGTTCCCGTAACTAAGTTTTTCTTTCTTTTTATGTACTTTTTCTTACTTAATTTATACTTTTATACTTTTTTTGAAGTGTGGGGCAAAGGGCGCCCTCTACTTCTACTTTTAACTAAACGCGAACAGCCGGCATTGCAAGCAAATATGGAGCCCCCGCCCGTTTGAGTCGTTTCGAGCCGGAAAGCGTACCGGCAGTTTGAGTCGCGAAAGGGCCGCTTGCTTAATTATTATATTATTTTAATAAATAATAGATATAGAATATTCTATATCTATCTATCAACAATAAGAAAATCATTTGATTTTTCTAATTGTTCATTCCTGGGAAGAGGAAGAAGCAGATAGAGCAAAGGCCCCCTTTCCGTCCGCTCTTCCCGAAGTGAGCAAATTGCATGTAGAGATCCGTAGGGGCTTATAGTTTAATTGGTTGAAACGTACCGCTCATAACGGTTATATTGTAGGTTCGAGCCCTACTAAGCCTACCACCCCTTCTCTTCACCCGATATAAGGCAGGCGAAGTCCCCGCCACCCTGCAGATCTCAATCTAGCGACGGCACCTGGAACCACACTGCTGCCGCTGCCCTTCGGGCACGCCTCCTACGCTTACCAGTCACCTACGCTCTTGCAGCATGCCCCCTTCGGGCAATACGACTTTCGTAATACGCGAAGCGGCTGAGCGATAGCTCTTCGATCGCTATATTCTCGCGATGGCGAAGGATCGAAGATCTTCGCGAGACGGCCCATGAATCAATCTCGAGAATCGAGCATGGGGCTTGAAGACCCTACCGCATTCCGGCCCCGGGGCCTTCAATTGGTCCTTTCTCTCTTCTCTTTTACCAGTGAGTGGTGAGTTTCCTTTCTAGGTAGGTACCTCTTGGATTCGGAGTTTGTTCCAACATCTGCCACACGTGAGATCCTGATCGTCTTTCTCCCAGTGTTGTTGCCTGCTGGGGGAAGGAAAGTGGGGTTTCCTACCAGGGCCGGAGAAGGTCAAACTCTGGGTCTGGGCGGGCTGCCAGGTTTCGCCTACGCTACGGTTTCACAAGATTGAACCTTTTTTGTTCAACCGAAGTTAAGGAGTTCCAGAGCACGAGGGAATGGGCTTTCATTCCCGGGACCGCCCGCCTCGTCTATGTACTCGGCCCCCCCGATTGCTTGAAGATGCGCGCGCGATACGATACGATAAAGGGCCCCAGGGGAGGAACCAATGAAAAGCCAGGGTAGAGCCTCGGAGCCGGCCCAAGCGAAGATCGGCACTCGAAGGCTTGAGGAGCAGCCCGCAAAAGGGAAAGTCGTGGAGACGGCAGACTCGCCAGTCAGGCACACCGTGAGGCTGACTACAGCAGACCGGGAGGTTACAATTTCTGTTTTCCTGTTTCAATTTCCGGGAGTGAATGTAGGAAGTGCAGATGGTGGATCAGGTGTGAACATTCAACCAAAGGCGTCTTGGAGATCGACAATAGCTAAGCATTGCGGCCATCACAGTTCAAGCTACGTATGGCTGGCGTACAACCTACGGGCTTCTTAGCCAAAAAAAAACAACAAAAAAGGATGCCTGGTTT